ATGTAGATTTTGAAGAAGAGTATAAATAAGACAAAGGAGTTTTCATAATTGAATTTTTGGATCATAAATAATCGCCAACAAGAATTTGGTTCTTTTTACGTACTTGATATCGATAAATCTGCGAATCTAGAAATTCATTTCGGCCAATTGAACCTTCTCGAACTGTTTCTTTTTAAGAACCAAAAAGATTTGTGCCAAAATAACAGATGCCAAAAAGAACAAAAGTCCTTGGACACGTAATGGATCTTGAAGGACTATTTCTGCATCTCCCTGACCAAATCCGCCTACATTAGGATTACTCGTTAATGGTTGATCAAATTTGATGGATTCGCCCTCGGAAACAAGAAGTTCTGGTCCGGGAGGGATAATATCAACCACTTGACGTCCCTCCGACGCATCCGTTATGGTTATCTCATATCCGCCTTTTTCTTTTCGTATGATTTTGCTTACTATACCTGCTGCTGTAGCATTATAAACAGTATTGTTACTCTTGTTGCCGTCGGGATAAATCTGACCCCTTCCCCTGTTCCCGCCTACGTATATAGGATATTTTAAGAAGTGAACATCCTTCTTAGTAGCAGGGTCCGGGGAAAGAATAGGGAAGGTTATTTCACTATATTTTTTACCAGGGACAGGGCCTACCACAAGAATATTTTTTTTATTGGGGCGATAGCTCTGAAAAGACAAATTGCCAATCTTTTCTTTCATCTCGGGAGAAATACGATCGGAAGGAGCTAATTCAAACCCCTCCGGTAAAATAAGAACAGCCCCCACGTTCAACCCCCCTTTTTTACCATTAGCAAGAACCTGTTTCAGTTGCATATCATAAGGAATTCGAACAACTGCTTCAAATACAGTATCAGGAAGTACCGCTTGTGGAACCTCAATTTCCACGGGCTTATTAGCTAAATGGCAATTGGCACATACAATACGCCCAGTCGCTTCTCGTGGATTTTCATAACCCTGCTGTGCAAAAATGGGATATGCACTTGAAATGGACGTCCGAGTTAAGATATATATCATGAGCGATACGGAAATAGATCGAGTAATCTGTTTCTTTAGCCAAGAAAAAGCATTTCTAGTTTGCATGGTCCAATCATTAATCGCAAAAATTTCTACAATAAATTGGGTAGGTCGCTAGTATAGTTCCCTAGCCACGATTCTGCTATTTGCTGGAATAATCTAGGATGAATCTTCCCGATGGTTAGAAATAGAAAGAGTAAATATGATTTTCAATACTTTGCTTATGTACAACTACAAAGTACCAAGCATTCTAATTGGATTAGATTAATATCAATGGATCCTTTATCAGTCATTCATTGAATGATAAATAACTACAAGTGACGGAGACAGACGATTTAAATAACGGAAAATCCAATATTTAAAAATTGTATCGAGAATGACTGGAAAGGTGGAAACAAGACCAGCTATAATTTGATCATTATGAACAAATCCAAAATCTTTATAGATAGAGCACATAATTAATTCCCAACCCTGGGGTGAATGAAATCCGATACATAAATCAGTTAATAAAAGAATAGAAAAAGCTTTTACTGTGTCACTTAAGTTATATAGGAATTCCTGAGCCCAAGAGTTAAGAATAACAAGTTTTTCATTACCCAAAATCGAATACCCGCTTAGAATAATAAAACAGATGGTATTTGTTGAGAAGTGCAAAATCGTATGGATACGATTCTCATTTTGTATCTTGATTAATTGGATCGTTTCTTTATGAATTCCTATCCCAAACTCTTCGAGATGTGTTTCCGAGTATTCCTTGATCATTTCGTCCAAGAAGAGGAGTTCCTCTAATTCTATGAATTTTTCTAGAAGACTCTTTTCTTGAATATTATTCAAGAAAATTTCGGATTGCCCAGTATTCCACCAATTAGTAACCCAAGATTCCAGACATTTATTAACTGAGAAAGAAATCCACCAGGGCAAAAATACTATAGATGCAAGATAGAAAAGAGGAGTGAATGCTTTCTTTTTTGCCATTTTTTCGTCTGTGAATTGTTAATCAACCTATTCGTACACTCTATGCGATCGAATATTTCTTACACACATGAGTTTTATACAAGGTATCGAACTTATGAATCTATTTTCTTTGTGATTTTGTGGTTAGTTTTTGAATCTAGAAAGAATACAGAAATAGGCTAAGAATTCACTTCGAATGAAGAAACTAAGAATATAGTTTCCTAATATCTCGATTGGTCAAATTCAAAATCAAGTGTCCCCTTTCGATGAATGATCGAAAGAACCACTTTAAGTAATGAATATTATTCAGATTTTGAGACGAAAGAATTCCTTTGCTAGCAAAATATCCAATATTTCGAAAAAATTTCACTGATTACCCATAGTCAGGAATAGAATAATTGAGGGAAAGATATTAGGATGATAAAAAAAAATGACTGGCAAAGGATAAATTGGCTAGTTCTCATTATTTAATTAAGAAATCCAATTGTTGGTCATTAAAGAATACAAAAGAAAGAATTTCTAATTTACAAGATACGATCTATCTAGATCTAAAGTGTCAATTCCAACAAATATTGAACTAAAAAAAATTCTTGTTTTCGAAATGGTTTGCCATCTGAGATGACTCTATTATTTCCATTTTTTATTTGTTATTGAATTGCGTGCGCATAAAGACCATAAAAAGAGTCTCGTTTTATGGTTCTTTCATATACGTTTTCTTTAATTGAATGAACGTTCTGATTCTCAAATTCTCAAAATACTTCAATTGGTACACGCAAGAAATAGGCTAATTCAGCAGCCTTTTGTTCAATTTCTCGTGGAGTCAAATTCTCATCAGTACGGGTCAAGGGAATGGACCCCTGGCCTCGGATGTCCATATAAAGAACACGACGAGCATAAATACCCTCTTTAACTTCTATTCTAACGGACTGAATATCTTTTATAAGGAATCGGAGGAATATGCGACGATTTTTTCCCGGAAATCCCCAACGAAAAATACAGACTACTCCTTCCTTTCTATCGAATCGATCATAACCACTACCTACATTCCAGGAAATTGTGCACCACAAATAAGAGCTGATAAAGAGACCCGCAATTCCGTAGAAAGACATCACGATTCCTTGTGGAAAAAAAATGATTTGCTCAGGCGGAAAAAAAGATAGCAAATTTCTACCAAGATAACTGGAAGTTCCAACTAATAAGAAGCCTAATGAACCTAAAAAAAGGATAAAGGCCCAGCAGAAATTACTTATTTTTCGAGACCCCGTTATAAGTTCTATCCATATATCGTCTGATCGCCAAGTCATACTTTACTCGATTGCATTTTATTGGAATTGAGATAATACCCCAGAGAAATTTGACTTTACTTTTTAGTTTCCGAAGTAACTCTCATCAACTAGCACTAGTTTGAGGTGAACTAGCACTAGTTTGATGTCAACCTTTAGGAGTAATTCATCAAATTGGTTAAATCTAAAATAATAACATACTCTTTATTTAATACGATTCCACTATACATATCGATATACATATAGATTCACCGACTACATTTCAGCCATCCAGAGATCCTGATCTATTTGAAAATTGCTAGAATTGATATATCCATATATCATGTTTCTGCGGGCATAAGAGTTTTTTCCTTTATGTTCGGCGGAAATCACACGTTATACTATAATTCCAATAAATGGATATCCGTGTTATGATACAAGTCCACGTTTTCAAAAAAAAAAATGGATGAGATTGGGTCCCGGTGGATCTAAACAATCTTGTTTTTTTGAACATGAAGAAATAAAGAAGCCATTGCAATTGCCGGAAAGACTAGGCCTACTAACGGCACAAAAATAGACGGAAGGTTCAAATTTGTCATAGAAGGGGTACCTCGATTTACTATTTGTATCTGTTATTTTTACTATTTGTATCTGTTATTATTATTATATAAATAAAGATATCTTGTAATAATTATAATTAAATTAAGAATTTGAATTCTAATTAGATAATATTTATTATTAATAGAGAAGAATTTAAAATTCTTAGTATAGATCTAAGCATCTATATATCTAAATCTAACTGAGTACGTATAATAAGAATAAGTGCAAAGAATGTAGAACTGTAGAACTAAATAAATGGACTTAGTCATCTCCTACATGAGAAAGATATGTATGCTAATAAACTTGATTATTTTTCTTCATTTCTTTGTCTTTTGTTCTTATCTTCTAATTTTCTAAAAATAGATAAAGAGTTTTTTACCGATTATCGAAAGATTCGTTCGAATCCGACCCAACATGAATTTTTAGCTAAAATGGTTTTTCGGGAGATAGAGAAAGATACAAAACTCTATTATCTATATTGAAATTTCAAATTATATACCTAAGACAAGAAAAAATGCGTTTTATTTTCCGAATTTCACGAAAGGAAGAACTCACTCTTGGTGATGGTGATAACGGCTTTTCGATTCGTAATCAGGAATATAAATATAGGTCAAAAAAAGAGCTATACTCAACTTTAGTTTTAATTCTTTCTACAATTCGATCTTCGATCACCAAAGAAAAGGCCATTATTATCTTATTTACTTTGATTCCGATAAACTAATTACTTTTTTGCTACAAACACAAAAAAAATAATTGAACTTAGTGCTCTACTTGATTTTGCTTGACTTTTGATTCAAAGGAAAAAAGGCGTGGAGCTTAAATAACTCACTCAGAACGCTTTTTAAAAGATTACGTGGTACAATTAGGTCGAATAAACCCTTCTGGAATAAGTATTCAGCTGCTTGTGAACCTTCGGGTATTGTTTTATTCAATGTTTGTTCAATTACTCTTTTACCTGCAAATGCAATGTAGGCATTGGGTTCGGCAATAATGATATCCCCCAACATACCAAAACTAGCTGTCACTCCACCAGTTGTCGGAGATGTAAGGATTGATACATAAAATAATTTTTTATTAAATTGATAATCATATAAAGCAGACGAGATTTTAGCCATTTGCATCAAGCTCAAACTTCCTTCCTGCATGCGCGCCCCCCCAGAA